AATGAATCTATTTGTATGAATGACACCAAAACGGTTCCCTTTCTTTTAAATAAAGTGAACTTTCCATTTTGGTGTCATTCATACTATAATGTCTAAAGTTTAAATATTGTCGTTAAGAAGTTTTAATATTCTATAAAAAGCCAAGTTAACTTTTAAATTATATTTGAATTTAAATATATAATATTAACCACGCATAATTACAGTCCCATCCATTACAGCTCCTATTTTCTTTACGACCAAAAACTTAGTTTTTAATAACTTCAAAAACAAAAAAATACATACTATAAAATAGTGTGCTTGACAAAAAGGTCGTCTTGATAGGGCGAATAATGAGAGCCACTCTCTCCACTATTAAACACCACACCATACAAATAATGGAATCACACCAATTCTTTGAAAATCAAAACTTCACGTGCCTTTACACCAAATTGTAGCCCAGAAAAGATAAGCTAAATATAAGCTTACGGGCTCATACCCCGTCTATGAAGATGTCTTCTCTTTTCAATTTTAATTCTAAAGCCCTACCAACTGCTCTTCTCTTTCACCCTCGTGACAGGAATCCTTATTGCGATCTCCTCCTCCTCCTGATTCATTTTATGAATAGGCCTCGAGCTAAACCTCTTATCCTTCATCCCCATCATAACCTCCTCAAGAAACCGTTACTCAGCAGAGTCAGCACTCAAATATTTCCTAATCCAAGCCCTAGGCTCTGCCTCCTTACTAGCAGCCAGACCTTTATCAATAACTTCCCCCCTACTTTCTAGACTCATTATCTTCACAGCCCTCCTCCTTAAAGTAGGAGCTGCCCCCCTCCATTTCTGATTCCCACCTGTTATACAAGGAATCTCATGAATACAATCCCTAACCCTCATAACTATCCAAAAAATCGCTCCAATTTCAATAATAAGAATATTAATCTCCAATACAAGAGCACCAATCATCATCTTATCGTCCATTCTATCAAGAATCATCGGAGCTTTAGGAGGACTAAACCAAACTCTCACCCGAAAAATTATCTCCTACTCCTCGATTAACCACATAGCCTGGTTACTAGCCGCAATCACATTCAATGAACAAATATGACTAATTTACTTTTTATCCTACACCCTAATCTCTACTTCTGTAGTAGCCATTCTCCACTCCAATCAAATCTTCCACTTCAACCAACTGCTAATTATGAACCTACTATCCAAACCACTAAAACTATCTCTACTTCTATCCATGCTCTCCCTAGGAGGAATACCCCCCCTCCTAGGCTTCCTCCCCAAAATACTAGTAATTCAAGAATTTATCTTCTCCCAAAGCTCCCTCATCTGACTTATAACCCTCCTTTTCAGAGCACTTTTAACACTTTTCTTCTACCTACGAATAGCCCTATCTTCCTTTATCCTAGCTTCCCCTAAAATAAAAATATCCCTATCACCACCCGAACCCCGGCTATCCCTGATCCTACCATTTCTAAACCTATCCCCCCTCCTATATCCTCTAGCCCTCCTAACCATCTATTAAGGTTTTAAGTTAAAAAAACTAGTAACCTTCAAAGTTTCCAATAAGAGATAAACCTCTTAAACCTTACATAGGCTAAGGTAACAACTAATTACATCTCCAGAATTGCAGCCTGGCGTCTTATTTCCACTACAAAGCCCTAACTAGGGGAACTACCTCCGTCTATAAATTTACAATCTACCGCCTAAATCCTCAGCCACCTAGCCGCAACGTTGACTTTTCTCAACCAACCATAAAGATATTGGAACCTTATATTTTATTCTAGGAGCATGAGCTGGGATAGTAGGCACCGCCCTTAGACTCCTAATCCGAGCCGAACTTGGTCAACCCGGAAGACTAATCGGCAACGACCAAATCTACAATGTAATTGTAACCGCACACGCCTTCGTCATAATTTTCTTTATAGTAATACCAATCATAATCGGGGGATTCGGCAATTGACTCCTCCCTCTAATACTAGGGGCCCCGGACATAGCCTTCCCACGAATAAACAACATAAGATTCTGGCTACTACCGCCCTCCCTTACACTCCTCCTATCCAGAAGAATGGTAGAAAGTGGAGTGGGCACAGGATGAACAGTATACCCACCATTAGCAGGTAATATTGCTCACGCAGGAGCATCAGTAGACATGGGCATCTTCTCCCTCCACCTTGCTGGAATCTCATCCATTCTGGGAGCTGCAAACTTTATATCCACAGTAATCAACATACGAACTACAGGAATCCTTAGAGACCGAATACCCTTATTTGTATGATCCGTATTCTTAACAGCAGTCCTGCTTCTCCTATCCCTCCCAGTCCTAGCAGGAGCCATTACCATACTTCTCACCGACCGAAACCTAAACACTTCATTCTTCGACCCTGCAGGAGGAGGAGACCCCATTCTCTACCAACACTTATTTTGGTTCTTTGGACACCCAGAAGTCTATATTCTTATCCTCCCAGCCTTCGGTATAATCTCTCATATTGTTAGACAAGAGTCTAGAAAAAAAGAAACCTTTGGTACACTAGGAATAGTATACGCCATAGTAGCAATTGGAGTCTTAGGGTTTGTCGTATGGGCACACCATATATTTACCGTAGGAATAGATGTTGACACCCGAGCCTACTTCACTTCAGCCACAATAATCATTGCTGTCCCTACTGGCATCAAAATCTTTAGATGACTAGGAACCCTCCACGGCAACAAATTCACCTACAGACCATCTCTACTATGAGCCTTAGGATTTATTTTCCTCTTCACAATTGGAGGACTAACAGGTGTAGTCCTAGCAAACTCATCGATCGACATCGTTCTCCACGACACATACTACGTAGTAGCCCACTTTCACTACGTTCTCTCAATAGGCGCAGTTTTCGGCATCTTCGCCGGAATTGCCCACTGATTCCCTTTATTCACAGGCCTAACACTTCTCCCTAAATGACTTAAAATTCACTTCCTAACTATATTTATTGGAGTAAACATCACATTCTTTCCCCAACATTTCCTAGGCCTTAACGGCATACCGCGCCGATATTCAGACTACCCTGATGCTTACACTACCTGAAATGTAGTCTCTACTATCGGTTCTACCGCATCCCTAATTGCCGTATTAGGATTTGTAATCATCGTCTGAGAAGCCCTATCATCACAGCGCCCCGTTCTATTCTCCCTCTCACTACCTTCATCCATTGAATGACAACAAAACTACCCACCAGCCCACCACACCTTCTCCGAAATCCCAAAAGTCACTAATTAAATTCTAAAATGGCAGACCATTGCATGGGATTTAAGCTCCCAACAGGAAGATACTCTTCTTTTAGAATAAATGGCAAGATGATCAAGACTAGGATTCCAAGACAGGGCCTCCCCTCTAATAGAGCAACTAATTTTCTTTTATGACCACGCAACATTAGTCCTTATTCTAATCACCACATTAGTAGGTTACATCATAAGATCTTTATTCTTCAACAAACTCACCAATCGATTCCTAATAGAAGGACAAACAATCGAGATAATTTGAACTGTCCTCCCAGCACTTATCTTAATCTTTATTGCCCTCCCTTCCCTTCGCCTACTCTACCTCCTAGACGAAGTAGGCACCCCAAGAGTTACAGTAAAAGCAATCGGCCACCAATGATACTGAAGTTACGAATACTCAGATTTCCTTCAAGTCTCCTTCGACTCATATATAATTCCATCAAGAGAACTCCCAGATAAAGGGTTTCGCCTGTTAGAAGTTGACAACCGAACAATTTTACCCATAAATACCCAAATCCGAGTTCTTGTATCCGCAGCAGACGTAATCCACTCTTGAACAATCCCAGCCCTAGGAGTTAAAGCAGACGCCGTCCCCGGACGGCTAAACCAAATTAGATTTTCAATCGACCGCCCCGGTCTCTTCTTCGGCCAATGCTCAGAAATTTGCGGTGCAAACCACAGATTTATACCCATTGTAGTAGAAAGAACTTCTACCGACTCCTTCTTAACCTGAATCTCCAACTCAAAAGACACTTCATTAGATGACTGAAAGTAAGTGTAGGTCTTTTAAACCTATTATAGTATCACGCCCACTTCTAATGACTCTTAAAAATTAGTTAATTTATAACGTAAGCTTGTCAAGCTTAAATTATTAGATACCTAATATTTTTAAATCCCCCAAATAGCTCCCCTATTATGATTAAACTTATTTATTTTTTTCTGCTCTTCACTCATCCTCTTTTTTATCCTTAACTACTTTCTCCCGCCCCATACTAAAATCAGGCCCACCCCCAAGTCCTGAAAAATAAAAGAACTTAACTGAAAATGATAAGAAACTTATTCTCCACATTTGACCCATCATCAGGAATTCTAAATATCCCCCTCAACTGAACATCCACACTCCTAGGACTCATGTTTTTTCCATATGCTCTTTGAACAATACCCTCACGTTGAACCCTAGCATGAACATCAATCACAAACACCCTTCATAAAGAGTTTAAGATCCTTTTAGGGCCCCAAAATTCCAGAGGAACAATCTTATTCGTCAGGCTATTTAGACTAATTATATTTAACAACTTTCTAGGCCTCCTCCCATATGTATTCACCAGAACCAGACACCTTGCCATAACCCTAAGCCTGGCTCTCCCCCTCTGAGTCTCCTTTATAGTATTCGGCTGAATCAACCACACACAACATATACTAGCCCACTTAGTTCCCATAAGAACTCCAGGACCTCTCATACCTTTTATAGTTCTCATCGAAATGGTCAGAAACTTAATTCGACCCGGAACCTTAGCGGTTCGGCTAGCAGCCAACATAATTGCAGGCCATCTTTTATTAACCCTTCTTGGAAATACAGGGCCCTCCCTTACAGTCTCTCTCCTAAGAATCCTCATCTTCTCTCAAATCCTCCTTCTCCTCCTAGAATCGGCGGTCGCCGTAATCCAATCCTACGTGTTTGCAGTTCTAAGAACTCTCTACGCCAGAGAAGTCAACTAATGTTATCACACAAACACCACACCTATCACCTAGTTGACATGAGACCTTGGCCTCTTACAGGATCAATCAGAGCAATAATAATTACAACAGGTCTGGTAAAATGATTTCACCAATACAACATCGACCTGCTAGCCCTTGGACTTTTAACAACAACTCTCACTATAATCCAATGATGACGCGACATTACCCGCGAAGGCACATATCAAGGCCTCCACACTAAACGAGTAGTCTCGGGCCTCCAATGGGGTATAATTTTATTTATTACATCAGAAGTGCTCTTTTTCTTTTCCTTCTTTTGAGCTTTTTTCCACAGCAGACTCTCCCCTACCGTTGAACTAGGAGCTTGCTGACCCCCTACCGGAATCCAGCCCTTCAACCCATTCCAAATTCCCCTCCTCAATACTGCCATCCTCTTAGCAAGTGGAGCTACAGTCACCTGAGCACACCACGCCCTGATAGAATCTAATCATTCTCAAGCCCTCCAAGGCCTAACCATTACAGTTTTATTAGGCCTTTATTTTACAGCCCTCCAAGCCATAGAATACTATGAGGCCCCATTCACAATCGCTGACTCAGTATACGGCTCAACGTTCTTTGTAGCTACAGGATTTCACGGTCTCCACGTAATCATTGGATCAACTTTCCTATCAGTATGCCTGTATCGAATATATATATGCCATTTTTCAGCCAAACATCACTTCGGATTCGAAGCGGCAGCCTGATACTGACATTTCGTAGATGTTGTCTGACTATTCCTCTACATCTCAATCTACTGATGAGGAAGATAACCTAATTTTTCTAATACAAATAGTATAATTGACTTCCAATCAATAAGTCTGGTATGCCCAGGAAAAATAATCATTATTTTAAGCCTTGTAGCCGCCCTCACCTTTGTTATTTGTATGGTAGTCATACTTATCTCTTCTATTTTAGCAAAAAAAACTTCCATAGACCGTGAAAAAAATTCACCGTTCGAGTGCGGATTTGACCCAAAAGGATCCGCCCGACTCCCCTTTTCCCTCCGCTTCTTTCTAATTGCCGTCATTTTTTTAATTTTCGACGTAGAAATTACGCTCCTTTTACCAATTGCTCCAATCATCTCCCTCTGCAACATTTACTCATGAATTTTCACAAGCGTGTTTTTCTTAATTATTCTTCTTTTAGGACTTTACCACGAATGAAACCAAGGAGCCCTAGAATGAACAGAATGAAGTTATAGTCAAAAATGATATTTGAGTTGCATTCAAAAGGTGCTTGATCAAGCTAACTTTAGATTGGAAAGCGAAATAATCGCATTTAGTTTCGGCCTAAACCTTGGTAAGTCTACCTCCAATCTATTAGTCAAAGCCAAAGAGAGGCATACCACTGTTAATGGTTGAAATGAAGATTACTTCTGACTAAAGGGGTAAGATGAATTCGAATGGAAGCTTCTAACTTCTGATTCAAGCGGTTTAAGTCCGTTTTTACACCTGTTCTTATGGTGTAAAAAACACATTACATTTTCATTGTAAAACTAAAGGTTCAAACCCCTTTTAATAACACTTAAAGGTAAAATTACCTTCTCTACAGCTTCAATGTAACGCTTTTCATAAGCTATATAAGTATAAAAACTAAAGTAAAACCACACCAATCAAAATTAACCACAATACGTATATTACCATATAAATCTTAACACTGTTGTCCTGAGCCAACTGAAGAAACCCAGAAGACACCTCAAACCCGCGATAAGCCCCCTGTGCTCCATAATACTCCAGCCACCCCCTATCACCCCCTTGATGATAATGTTGACTAAGTTTTAAAACAAAATTCCTTACCCCGTATGTCGACAAAAAAGGCATAAACCACATCGAACCTACAAACACAACCACAGTATAATTCGAAAGAGAACTCAAACGATAACTCTCAACCATTATATTCAAAATATATCCAATAAAACCACCGATTAAACTTACTACCAAAGCCAAAAGCTTTAAACCCCAAGGAAGACAAATCATCCACGGAGACGGAAAAACAAGCCAAGACAAAAAAGCCCCACCTATTACCGCCCCTAACCCCAAAGTAACTATAGGCCAGGTTATAATACTATCCTCATCCCCCACACAACTTAGCCCAGCCAAATTGAAATCTCCCCTTACAGTGTAATAAATCAAGCGAAAAGTATAACAAACAGTCAAACCAGTAGCCAACACCAACAACCAAAAACAAGCTTCATTCAATAAACTAGAAAAAGCCACCTCCAAAATTAAATCCTTAGAATAAAACCCCGCCAAAAAAGGAGTCCCACACAGAGCAAGGTTTGCTAAATTTATCCTAGTAACACTTAAAGGCATAACATAAATCAAACCCCCCATAGCCCGAATATCTTGAGTTCCCCCAACCCTATGAATAACAGAACCAGCACACATAAAAAGCAAAGCTTTAAATAAAGCATGGGTCAATAAATGAAAAAAAGCTAATTTATAATAACCCATACTCAGAATATATATTATCACCCCCAGCTGCCTTAAAGTCGACAAGGCAATAATTTTCTTTAAATCAGTCTCAAAATTCGCCCCAAGCCCAGCCATAAACATAGTTAAGCCAGCTAAAACAAACAAAACACTCTGACCCCAACCGACTAACGCAGGAGAAAACCGGATTAACAAATAAACCCCAGCAGTAACTAATGTTGAAGAATGAACTAAAGCCGAAACTGGGGTAGGAGCTGCTATAGCAGCAGGGAGCCAAGCAGAAAAAGGAATCTGCGCCCTCTTCGTCATACCAGCCAAAATAACCAAAACAACCAAACCTCTGACTCCCCTTATATGCCCCCTGTCACTATAAAAAATAAATCCCCAACCCCCCATATCAAACATCAAAGCAATACTAATCAAAATAGCAACATCTCCTACTCGATTTGAAAGAGCAGTCAACATACCAGCCCCCGCCGACTTCTCATTCTGATAATAAATCACCAAAACATAAGATACCAACCCCAAACCGTCCCAGCCCAAAAGAATCCTAACCAAATTAGGACTAATAATCAAGAATACCATAGAGCCAACAAATCCCAACACCAAATATATAAAACGATCCATATTCCCATCCCCAGCCATATAACCGCCCCTGTAAAACATCACCATGGCCGAAATAAACCTAACAAACGCCAAAAAAAGCAAAGACATTCAATCCAAAATCAAAGTTATCTCCAAAGAACTCGAGTTTAAAGTTATAATTTCCCACTCGATATAATAACTAAAATCTAAAGAAATTATTAATAAAAAACCCAACAAACAACTAAATGAAAACAAACACAAAAACACCATTCTACTTAAATTTATAGCAATACTTCAAACCACTACTTAAGGTGCTCTAGCACATCTTTGGATCCACAGACCAACATTTTTCTTAAACTACCTAAGTAACTACAAGTTTATTAAAATCCCTGACTTCAAAATAACAATATTCAAAGGAAACCAATGTAATATTAATACAAGATATTCTCGCAACTGACCAGAACAACAAGAAGACAAAGTCCTGAACAATTTTCCATGCTGTCTTATAGAAAACATATATAAAGTATAAGCAGCCCTAAAGAAAGACAATAGTGCCACCCCCAAACAAGACACCTTACTTCATCTCACAACCCTAATAATAAGGCTAATCTCTCCCAAAAGATTCAAAGTAGGAGGCGCCGCCATATTACCAGCTCTCAAAAGAAACCACCACAAAGCTAATCTCGGCATAAAATTTATTAAACCCTTTCTGACACTCAAGCTTCGTCTCCCGACACGCTCATAAACCATATTTGCTATACAAAAAAGACCAGAAGAACATAAACCATGACCGACCATCACCGCCACAGCTCCTCCTACCCCCCACCACCTAAATACTATCAAACCACAAAGAACCAAACCCATGTGAGCAACAGAAGAATAAGCAATTAAAGCCTTCATATCAGTTTGACGCAAACACATAACACCAATGACCCTCCCGCCTATAACCCCCAAACTAACCCAAGCCCAAGTAAAATGGCGCCCTACCTCCATAAAAACAGGCCTCACCCGAATTAAACCGTACCCGCCCAACTTAAGCAACACCCCAGCCAAAATCATAGACCCCGCCACAGGAGCTTCAACATGAGCCTTAGGAAGCCACAAATGCACAGTAAACATCGGAAGCTTTACAGTAAAAGCAAAAAAAGTACAAAAATACCAAATAAAATAGGTTAAATTTCAACACTGCCCAATATCAACCAAACCAAAAACTAAACTACCACTAACCCTGTACATTATTAAAAAAGAAACCAATAAAGGTAAAGAACCAAACAAAGTATAAAATAACATGTAAATACCGGCCTGTAAACGCTCAGGCTGGTAACCTCAACCCAAAATTAAAATTAAAGTAGGAACTAACGATGCCTCAAAACATACATAGAAAAGCAAATAATCTGTACAACAAAAAGTCATCACCAACCTCAACAAAAGAACAATATTCACAAAAAGAAACAAAGAACTAAAATTTGAAGTCTCACTAATTTTTTGTCTACCCTTTACAACTAAAGCAACAATCCAAAAACTCAATAAAATTAAAATATACCTAATAGAATCTATTCCCAGCCCCAAACCCATAGCCGCCCAACCTAACCCTGTTACCCCTAAACAAAAAAGAAAAGACCCCAAAAACAACAAACTTTGCAACACCAATCACCTTCGAACTACAAAAATTATCGAAACAACAAACAATAAATATTTTAACATTGCAACACACTAAATCTCCTAAAATTATCTCTCCCATGTGTCCGAACAACCGAGACCAAAAGAGCAAGACCCAAAGCACCTTCACAAGCTGCTAAAGTTAAAAAAAACAAAATAAAATAAGAGTCTCCGCCCAAGTTTGCAACACTCGCAGATATCAGTCAAAAAACCCCCAACATAATATATTCTAATCTCAGTAAAGTCCTTAAAAGATGCTTCCGCCTACCAACAAACGAAACCAAACCACAAACAAATATAAACAAAGAAAATAAAACACAAGAACTCAGAATTAACATTAATATCTTTAGCTTAAGTAGTTTAATCTAAAACACTGGTCTTGTAAACCAAAAATGAAACCTACTTTCCTAAAGCATCAGAAAAGAAAGATATCTTCCATCGTCAATTCCCAAAACTAACATTTTCATTAAACTATTTTCTGACATTTCACTTATAACATCCCTGATAATCTTAACCTCATCTCTCTCTGTTGTCTTCACTAAAATCACCCACCCACTAGCCATAGGAGCAATCCTTCTCACCCAAACAACAATTATTGCATTCCTAGCAACATTCATCCTCAAAACAACCTGATTCTCTTATATCTTATTCCTAATCTTCCTAGGGGCCATACTAGTTCTTTTTATCTATGTAGCATCACTCGCCCCTAACGAACCTCTATCCCTCTCGTACCTCATAATTATAGTCATCTTCCTTAGAATCCTGATTAGAGCATCCATCACACTCCTAGACCCCATACTTCTGTCTTACTCAACCTTTATTGAAAACGCAACATCCCACCTAACCCTAACGTCCAACATAGCACCCCTATGTCTTAATCCTATATACAACGCATCCTCTATAAAAATAACCCTATTCCTAATTTTATACCTACTCCTAACACTAGTAGTTGTAGTTAAAATTACAGCAACCCACTTCGGCCCACTCCGACTAAGATAACCAATGTTAATACCCCAACGAAAATCCCATCCCCTATTCAAAATTGCCAACAGAGCCCTAGTAGACCTCCCCACCCCCGCCAACATCTCAACCCTGTGAAACTTCGGATCCCTCCTGGGACTCTGCTTAGTCATCCAAACCGCAACAGGCCTATTCTTAGCCATGCATTATACAGCCCATATCGATCTAGCATTCTCAAGAGTAGCCCATATTTGCCGAGACGTAAATTTCGGCTGACTCCTACGCACACTCCACGCCAACGGAGCATCATTTTTCTTTGTATGTCTATATATACATGTAGGACGTGGAATCTACTACGGATCATTTATATACATACACACATGAATAGTAGGAGTTGTAATCCTACTTTTAACCATAGCAACAGCATTCCTAGGATATGTCCTCCCATGAGGACAAATATCATTTTGAGGGGCCACAGTAATCACCAATTTATTTTCAACTATCCCCTATATCGGACCCGATTTTGTTCAATGAATTTGAGGCGGATTTGCAGTGGATAACGCCACCCTTACCCGATTCTTTACATTCCACTTTCTCTTCCCGTTCGCAATCATAGCAGCTTCCATAGTACACATTCTTTTCCTCCACCAAACAGGATCAAACAACCCCCTAGGAATCCCTTCCCAAGTCAACAAAGTACCATTCCACCCCTATTTCTCCTTCAAAGACATTGTAGGATTTATCATCCTACTCCTAGCACTAACAACAATTACCCTCCTTAACCCTTACCTCCTAGGAGACCCCGACAACTTCATCCCCGCTAACCCATTAGTCACACCAGCACACATCCAACCAGAATGATACTTCCTATTTGCCTACGCCATCCTACGATCCATTCCGAACAAACTAGGAGGAGTTATCGCCCTCGTCATATCGGTTATAATCCTAATAATTCTCCCATTTACACACAAAGCCAAATTCCGAAGACTCTCCTTCTACCCGTTCAACCAAATTATATTCTGAACACTAGTAGCGACAGTATTCCTTTTAACCTGAATTGGAGCACGGCCAGTCGAAGACCCATATATTCTCACAGGACAGGTCTTAACAACAACCTACTTCTCATTCTTCATCCTAAGGCCCCTTTCCCTCATCCTGTGAGACAAACTACTAGACTAGTTACTTATCTTTTAGGAAAGTAAGTGTTTTGAAAGCACCAGAAAAGAGTTCGAATCTCTTAGTAACTTTCCTAAATTCAATACAATTAAAGTAAAAAAGTTACTATCATAACCTTCATACCAAGAAAAAACAACAAATAGTTTAAAGCCACAGGAAGAAAACTCTTCCAAGCCAAATACATCAACTTATCATAACGAAACCGAGGTAAAGTTCCTCGAACCCAAACAAAACAAAACCTAACGTAAACTGCCCCCAAATAAAAAAAGACCCTCCTTAACTCCACCCCAAAAAATAAAATAGTAAACAAAAACCTTATAAACAAAATCCTCGCATACTCAGACATAAAAATCAAGGCAAACCCACCAGCCCTATACTCAGTATTAAACCCAGATACCAGCTCAGACTCCCCCTCAGCAAAATCAAAAGGGGTACGATTAGTTTCGGCCAAACAAGACGCAAACCAAACTAAAGCCAAAGGAAAAGTCAAAACCAGAAACCCCATATAACGCTGATAATTAATAAAAAGAGAAAAATCAACCCCTCCAACCAACATTAAAAACCTAAGTAAAATCAAAGCCAACCTTACCTCATACGAAATAGTTTGAGCCACAGCCCGAAGACAACCCAACAAAGAATACTTAGAATTAGAAGACCAGCCCGCCCTCATTGTAGTATAAACACCTAACCTAGTACAACACAAAAAAAATAACACCCCTATGCTAAAACCAACAAACCCCATATCATAAGGAACAACAACCCAAGACAATAAAGCCACAAACAAACTGAAAACAGGCGACAAATAATAAGGAATAAAATTAGAAAGAGTAGGCACAGTCTGCTCCTTAGTAAACAATTTCACAGCATCAGCAAAAGGTTGAAGCAACCCTGCATACCCCACTTTATTTGGGCCCTTACGAAGTTGAATATAACCAAGCACCTTCCGCTCTAATAAAGTAACAAAAGCAACAGCAACCAAAACAAACACAATTAAAATTAAATAATTCACCAACCTAACTAATGAAACAATCCTTGTAAACTCTCATAACAACTAATAACAAATATTACCTGCGAATCCTTGTACCTCGCATAATTAGATCCTAAGTCTAACACATTCATCTGTCAAAGTAATTAAAGTAAATCTAAACATCAAAAATATTCCAACCACTTACTCCTTTCGTACTAAAATGGTTCTACAAAAAGCAAAAGATAGAAACTAACCTGGCTCACGCCGGTCTGAACTCAAATCATGTAAGATTTTAAAGGTCGAACAGACCTACAAACAAGACCACTACACCTTGCTGAAATCTTAATTCAACATCGAGGTCGCAAATACTTCTGTCGATAAGAACTCTCAAGAAGAATTACGCTGTTATCCCTGGAGTAACTTAAATCTTCTAATCCATAATACAAGATCAGCCCACTAAAAATCATTTATTTCACTAACAGAAACAGTTAAAAATATATCCCAGTCGCCCCAACCCAACATTTATTAAATCCAAACCCAAACACACAAATATTAGATACTAAAACTTAATAAAAGTAAAGCTTCACAGGGTCTTATCGTCCCCCTACCCAATTTAAGCCTTTTCACTCAAAAGTAAAATTCAATGCCATGCTCGCAGACAAACTATATTTCATCCGACCATTCATTCCAGACTCCAATTAAAAGACTATTGATTATGCTACCTTAGCACGGTCCAAATACCGCGGCCCTTCAACAACCCAGCGGGCAGGCCAGACTAAAAAAATGATCCAAATAGACATGTTTTTGATAAACAGGTGAATATAACATTTGTCGAGTTCCTTAAACACACCAAGACACAACTAAAACACTTCATCTTATCCTGATAATATAAACTAACATAAACTTCCTCTACTAATACAATCACTATTCCTCATACAACCCCATTTCAAACAACAATTCCCTAACAGCAAGTAAAATATTATTAAAACACATCTTCTTCCCGCACCGTCTAAAACGCTATGATAACATGGCTGATTCTAAGCCTAGTTTTGCATTTCCTTTACATGTCCTTTTACTACCAATTTCAGGAGCTCTTCCCCCTGAAAATCTAACCTTACAGCCCGCACCTGCAAAAGCTAAATTAAATTTATTTCAGAAACAACCAGATATATAAAGTTCGACTGACATATCACCACTAGCACAACATTAAATTTTATTCTTCTACATAAACACACTTATTGAGCTAGATCACCTTATTTCGGGAAACCATAGACATCAATAAAATAAATAGAAAGCCCCTGATACAAAAGGTACGAAACTTTAGATCTTCTTTCCACGAATTCACACATATTTCCTTCACAGTACTTATTCACTTTAGTTTACTTTCAAAACATTTCAATACAATTTACTCAGACAGCAAAACTACCAGATTCTTCAAACACACCCAACTAACACAACAAATAAAAACATCAAACAACATATTATCCACCACAACCACTCGCTCCCACTACCACAATTTAGGCCACACCAAAACCAGTGATCTTCTCAACGTAACCGAGACGCTTTTTAAGCTATAACCCATATTAATCCCAGGTACACTTTCCAGTACACCTACTCTGTTACGACTTATCTCATGTTTATTATGAGAGCGACGGGCGATGTGTGCACACTCCAGAACCTCCATCAACGAGACATATTATTCCACGCTTACTGTTAAATCCCCCTTCATAAGCAAAATCTTACCCTGCTAATCCGTTTAATTTAAAATTATTGTAACCCATCTTTACTTCCCCATAAGCTGCACCTTGATCTAATCTAATGAACTTAAAGCTCTTCTCAACTAATTTCTCTCTAAATCGTTTAAATTAATGACGGTATACATGCTGAGACACAAAGAAAAGCAAGATATTTCGTGGATTATCGTTTAAAAGACAGGTTCCTCTAACCGGGCTAAAGTGCCGCCAAATTCTTTAAATTTCAAGAACATAACTAATACTAATCAGGCATTTAAATTCCAATAAAACATACTAGGGTATCTAATCCTATTTTAAACTTAAACCTTTATAGCCTCAGCTACAGTAAAGGAAAAAGAAAACTTATACTAACCGAATTTCACCTCCTAACATACATAGCTCACTCTTAACCTCACCAAATTACTTAACTATCAACCTAACCCCTTCCACTAGCCGTACCAGTCTAACCGCGGCTGCTGGCACAAATTTAACCTCGACTCTACAGCAAAACTGAATTAAACACTAATTCATCCATTCAAACCTCTGCACTGGGACCTAAAGACTTCCATAATTTACACTCACAAATCCCCAAAACTAACACTTCCCATAAAACTCTCCCCATAAATAAAAGACAAGCAAGAATCAAACTATTATCAATTACACACCCTAAAACACCCAAACAATAACAACAAAAACACAGCTTGCAATAAGAAGAGAATAAATACTTAAAAAAATTAACAACAATTATCCAGCTAAACCCCCCTTCCGTACTCAACCTCCCACAAGGGGGATAAACACCACTTACAGTAATATATCACAAA